AATATAATAGTTTAATTTATTATATACTCATTATATATTCCTTAAAATTTTAATAAAATAGAAAATGAGAATATATTAATATTATAATATACATATATATATATATTGACAAAGAATTATTATCTAAAATATTTTAAATAAACCTTTTTATTTATTTGAAGAGGGGCAAAGGGGGTTAGGCCTGCCGGGGCCCACCCCCACCCCCATCATACAGACAAAAATTTTAAAAATAATTTATTTTTTATATTATAAAACAAAATCATTCCATTACAATCTGATATAAATAATTATGCTTATATTTTTAAAAATTTCTTATAAAATTATTGATTTTTCGCCTAATTTTCATATTATCTACCCTCCTTAATAGCATAAAAAAAAGTTGAGTAGTAGGTGTTTTTTTTAGTATAATTTTTTATGCTTTTTTTTCATTTTTTTTCATTTTTTTTAAGAGGAAATTTGTTAAAGTGTTTAGCACATAAAAATTTGATTTTTAAAGAGATAAAATATATCTAACAAATTTTTAAGCTAAGTACAACTTATAAGCATATTGATTTAAATTAGAATTCGTTTATTATATTGAAACTAATAATATATAATTACATAAATCATGATAAAAGTTGTAAATCACTCCATTAACTAAATATAGTGCCAGCAGTTGCGGTTAAACTATAAATGAATTTATGCAATTATTTTTCTTTAAATAATATTTTTAAATAAAAATTAATATTAAGTAAAATTTTATTAATTTATAAAAAAATTTTTTTATAGAAAAAATTAAAAATTTAAAACAGGATTAGATGCCCTATTATATTTTATTAATTTTTGGAAGTAATTAATTATTATAAAACCAATGTAGTTTGGCGGCATTTATTTATATTAGAGGAACCTGTCTTTTAATCGATTCTCCACGATATTTTTCACTTTTATTTATATTTTATATACCTCCATCCCAAGGATTAATATATATATATTCTTCTCTAAATAGATTTCCTAAAAAGTTAGGTAAAGGTGTAAACTATATGAAAGATAAGATGGGTTACTTTAAACACTATTTAAGAATATTTAATTAAAATTATTTTTGAAAAAGGATTTATTAGTAATTATTTTAATAATATTTTTAAATGAACCTAATAAAAAATGTGCACATATCGCCCGTCACCCTTATCAAAAGATAAGGTAAGTCGTAACATAGTTGGTGTTTTGGAAAAAGCATCAAGAACTTTAAAGCTAATTAGCATTTCACTTACACTGAAAAGATAAAAAATTTTACTTAATTTTTAATTCTAAAATTATTTATTTTATTAAATTTTAATTAAATTTTATTTTATAACTGTAAAGTTTATATAAAAATATACAAAAGAAATTTATTATTCCTTTAGTATCAGGAATCTTCAATTTTTTTTTTTTATTAATTATTCCTGAAAGTAGATCAGTTATAAATTTATTTAATATTGTAACAAAAATATTATTAATAAATTTATTGAAATGACACTTTATTCGAATCTACTAATATCCGGTTTCCTTTAATTTTTTAATAAATAATTATATTTAAAAAGATAAATTTTTAAATTTATTTTAAAATAAATTAAATTTAATTAGGAATAAAAGTTTCCAAAAAGTTTCACAACTAAAATTTTATTTAATTAAATTTTATAAAAAGGATAACTTCTATTAATTAAAAAAATGAAAATATTAGTAAATATATTTAATTATAATTTATAAATTAAGCAATAAACTGAATGACTGTTTACCAAAAACATTTCTTATAGAAATTTTTATAAGTAATACCTGCTCAATGAATAATTTTTAATAGCCGCGGAAATTTAACTATGCTAAGGTAGCATAATCATTAGCCTCTTAATTAGAGGCTTGTATGAATGGTAAAACATTTCAATTTCTTTATTAATTTTAATTCTTTAATTTAAATTAAGAATAAAAATGTTTCTTATAAATAAAAAAGACGACAAGACCCTTTTGAACTTTACTTTAGTTTAGCTGGGGCAGCTATTAAATAATTATCTTTTTCTAATTTATTAAATAAATGACCTAATATAATTAATTATTTGAACAAGTTACCATAGGGATAACAGCGTAATATTTTTCTAAAGTTCTTATTTAAAAAAGTGATTACGACCTCGATGTTGAATTAATGTAACTATATAGATGCAATAATCTTAAAAGTAGGTCTGTTCGACCTTTAAATCATTACATGATTTGAGTTCAAATCGGTGTAAACCAGATTGGTTTCTATCTTTTATATTTATTTATTTAGTACGAAAGGACCAATAAATTTATTTTTAATATTCTTATGGCAGAATAATGCAATAGATTTAGAATCTATAAATTCTATTATATCATCAACTATTGAATACTTTAATTTCTATTATTTGTTTATTAGTAGCTGTAGCATTTTATACAATTTTAGAACGAAAAATTTTAGGATATATTCAAATTCGAAAAGGACCTAATAAAGTAGGATTTATTGGAATTTTACAACCATTTGCTGATGCAATTAAATTATTTAATAAATCTCTTTCTTCAAGAGATCCTTCTAATTATTCTATTTCTTATTTATCACCTAGATTAAGACTTTTTTTAGCAATTATTTTAATTCCATTAATTCCATTTAGAAATACTCAAATTCTTGATAATAAACATAATATTTTAACTTTTTTCATTATTTCAAGACTAAGAGTTTATTCAATTTTAATAATTGGTTGATCTTCTAATTCAAAATATAGTCACATTGGAGCTATTCGAAGAGTAGCTCAAATAATTTCTTATGAAGTATCCTTTTTTTTAATTATTTTATTTATTTCTATTATAAGAAATTCCTTTAATTTTAAACAAATTATAGAATCTCAAAACTTAATTTGATTTTTTTTTGGAAATATTATTTTATTTTTTATATGATTTACAAGTTGTTTAGCAGAAGTTAATCGAAGTCCTTTCGATTTTGCAGAAGGAGAATCTGAATTAGTATCAGGATTTAATGTTGAATATATAGGTGGATGATTTGCTTTAATTTTTTTAGCTGAATATTATAATATAATTATTTTATCAATTTTTTCTACTATTTTATTTTTTTCATCAATAAAAAATTTTATTATTATTTTATTTATTATTACAATTATAATATTATGAGTTCGAGGATCATATCCTCGATTCCGATATGATTTATTAATAATATTAAATTGAAAAATTTTTTTACCAATAATTTTATTTATATTACCTATAACATTAATTTTACCAATATGATGTTTATAGAACTTAAAACTTACAAAGTTTTTATTTTACTTAAACTAATTAAACTGACTTTAAAGAATTATTTCTTATAAATTGCTTTCAAAACAACTTTAAATAAAATCTAATTTAATAAATCTTGTAATTCACTAAATAATCAAAATATAAAATATATTAAAAAATATAAGAATCTAAATATTATTCCTATTTGTATATAAGGATAATCAACTTCACAAGCTCCAATTCAAGTTAATAACATTCAATTTATTACAAAATATCAAAATAAAATTTTTATTAAAGGATAAAATATAGTTCTTCGAAAATTATGCTTTAAATATAATGGTAAAAAATATAAAATTATTACAGATATAACTAAAGCAATTACACCTCCAATTTTTCTAGAAATAGAACGTAAAATAGTATAAGCAAATAAAAAATATCATTCTGGTTGAATGTGAACAGGAGTAACTATAGGATTAGAAGGAATAAAATTTTCAACATCTATAAATAAATATGGGCTTTCAAAACATGAAACCATAAAAATAATTAATACTATAAATATCCCATAAATATCCTGAATTCTAAAATAAGGGTGGAATCCAATCTTATCATAATCTCTATTTAAACCTATAGGATTACTAGATCCTGTTTCATGAAGAAATATTAAATGAATAATTACTATTATTAAAATAATAAAAGGTAAAATAAAATGAAAAGAAAAAAATCGAGTTAAAGTTGAATTTTCTACTGAAAACCCTCCCCATACTCATTCTACTAATATAATTCCAACATAAGGAATAGCAGATAATAAATTAGTAATTACAGTGGCAGCTCAAAAAGATATTTGACCTCAAGGTAAGACATATCCTAAAAAAGCTGTAGCCATAGATAATAATAAAATTGTTACCCCCCTTAATCAAGTTTTATTAAATCGATAAGATCCGTAATATAATCCACGACCTATATGAATATATATAAATAAAAAAAAAAATCTTGCCCCATTAGCATGAACTACTCGTATTAATCATCCATAATTTACATCTCGAATTATATGAATTACACTATCAAATGATAATATAACATTTCCAGAAAACTGTATTGCTAAAAATAATCCTGTAATAATTTGAAAAAATAAAAAAATTCCTAATAAAGAACCAAAATTTCAAAAATAAGATAATCTTGAAGGAGAAGGTAAATCTAATAAAGATCCATTTACAATATTTAAAATTTTATCTTGTTTACGTAATGGAATAAAAATCATTCTATTATTTAACCTATCAAGTTAACCCTTTTTATCAGGCACATTATTTTAATAAATTCGAATAGCTCCTAAATCTATAATTCTTACTCACACAATTATAATTATAATAAAAAATAAATATAATACTAAAAATAAACTTATTAATATTGTTATACCTATTCATAAATTTATTCTTATTATTCTAATATCATAAATAAATTCATTAAAAAAAAAATTTTTATATAAAAAAATAATTCCTAATATTAATACTATTAATCTAGAAACCTCAAATCTTTCATTAGGAAGAACACTTATTATATAAGTAAATACAACCAATACACCTCTTATTATAACTAAAATCAATATATATCTAAATCAAAATCTCCTTAAAATCCAATATAAATATATAGAATATATTAAAACAATAATAATTAATATACTAATTACTATTATAGGTTGAACTCTTAATATAAATAATATTCCAAATAAAATAATTATTTTCAAAAATTTATTAGTTTATTTAAAACATCTACTTTGGATGTAGAAATTTCTTTTATTAATATTATTAAAATTATAATTTTAATTAGAATTACTAGATTATGATGATGACGAAAAAATATTATTATTATACTTCTTAGATTAGAATTAATATTAATATCAATTTTTACATTTATTATTTTAAAAATATATTCATTAACACCTATTTCCATTATAATTATATTAACTATTATAGTAGCTGGATCTTCTTTAGGACTTACATTATTAGTATCCTTATGCCGATTTTTTAAATCTCCAAATTCTATACCAATTTGAATATTAATTTAACATTTGATAAAACTTGTAATTCCTATATTATCAATAAGATTTTTATTATTTAATTATATAAATTTTATAATTTTATTATCAATTTCAATAATAATTTTATTATTAAAATATTATTCTTTTAAAATTATTATTTTTAATAAATTCATATTTATAGGTAATATTTCAATAATTATAATTTTATTATCTATTATTAGAATTATAGTTATTATTATATCATCATATACATTAAATTATTCATACTTATTTATTTCATCAATTCTTTTAATTTTATTATTAACTTTTTCCTCTAGAAATATATTTTCATTTTATATATTATTTGAATTAGTTTTAATTCCAACATTATTATTAATTACAAAAATCGGATATCAACCAGAACGTTTACAAGCTGGAATTTATTTAATAATTTATACTATTGTTGCTTCATTACCTTTAATTTTAGGAATTTTATATTTTAGAAAATCACCTAATTTTATTTCATTAAATTCTAATTGTCAACAAACTAAAATTATAATTATTTTTATTTTAGCTTTTTTAGTAAAAATACCTATATTCTTATTTCATTTATGATTACCTAAAGCTCATGTAGAAGCTCCAGTAGAAGGATCTATGATTCTAGCCGCAGTATTATTAAAATTAGGAGGTTATGGATTAATTCGTTTTGCCCCATTACTTTATTCTAAATTTATTCCCCTTAATTTTTGAATTTCAAGAATTAGATTAATTGGTGCAATTATTACTAGAATAAATTGTATTTGCCAAAAAGATTTAAAATCATTAATTGCTTATTCCTCAGTAGCACATATAGGAATAGTATTAGCCAGAATTATAACATTTAATTTAATTGGATTTTATGGAGCAATTTTAATAATATTTGCTCATGGTATATCATCATCAGCTCTTTTTTTAATAGTTAATATAATTTATACTAAACATCACACTCGTAATATTTTATCTTTTAAAGGACTTTGAAAATCATTTCCAAATATTACATTTTGATGATTTGTATTTATTTCAATTAATATTTCTGCACCCCCTTCTATTAATCTTGCAGGAGAAATTTTTATATTATCAAGATTAATTAATTTTAACATTTTAATTTTATTTCCATTTATTCTTATTTCATTAATAACTTCAATTTTTTCAATTTCTTTATTTTTAAATACTACTCATAATAAACCTAACTCAAAATTAGCATTTAATTCATTTAATAAATTATATTTATGTTTATTTATTCATTTAATACCGTTAATTTTAATAATTTCAAAATTAGAAATATTCATATTATAGTATAATTAGTTTAAATAAAACAGTGGTTTGTGGAACCATAAATAGTAAAATTTTTTTTCAGAGAATATTTATAATAATTATATCTCTAATTCCATTAACTTTTTCCTTCATTTTATTATATAATTCTACTTTTATTTCAATTGAAATACCTTTAATTTCTTTATATTCTATTAATATTCCAATTAGATTTATAATTGATTGAACTTCATTAATATTTTTATTTACCGTAATATTTATTTCAAGAATAATTTTATTATTTAGAATAGAATATATTCCATATTTAGAACATAAACAATTTTCATTAATATTATTATTATTTGTAATCTCAATATCATTTTTAATTTTATCAGATAATATTATTTTTATTATTTTAGGATGAGATGGGTTAGGATTAACATCTTTTGCTCTTGTAGTATATTATCAAAATTCATCTTCATCCGCATCAGGATCAATTACTATTTTTTCTAACCGAGTAGGAGATATTTTAATTTTATTATCAATTGCTTTTTTAATATCAATTTCTAATTGAAATTTTATTATAAACGAAAAATTTCCTATATTAATTTTATTATTTTTAATAATAGCAGCATGCACAAAAAGAGCACAATTCCCATTTTCAGCTTGATTACCGGCAGCAATAGCTGCCCCAACCCCCATTTCAGCTTTAGTTCATTCTTCAACTTTAGTAACAGCAGGTGTTTATATTTTAATTCGAATTATAAATTATCCTCATCCAATTACTATAATTACAATTATAATTATTTCTAGAATAACGGCTATTTATGCAAGTATATCAGCTAATTGAGAAATAGATATAAAAAAAATTATTGCACTTTCTACTCTTAGACAAATCGCCATAATAATATTTGCAATTTCATTAGGATCTATTTCATTAGCATTTTTTCATCTAATTATTCATGCATTATTTAAATCTATAATATTCCTTTGTGCTGGAATTATAATTCACTCATCAACATATCAAGATATACGAAATATAGGAACAGTATTAAATTCAACTCCCATAGTAAATTCAATTTTAGGAATTGCATCTTTTTCATTAATAGGCTTTCCATTTATATCTGGATTTTTTTCAAAAGATCCTATTTTAGGAAATACAATTTTTTCAAATACCTTACTTTTTATAACAATTTTAATAATTATATCAGTAAGACTAACCTCAACATATTCATTTCGAATAATTTCCTTAGCTTTAAAATTTTCATTAAAATCAAAACCAGATATTAATATATATCCATCTAATTTTATAGAAATTCCAATTATAATTATAGCTCCGTTTTCAATTATTATAGGAACATCTTTAATATGAATTATATATCCAGAACAATTACTTATTATTCCAAATCAATATAAATTTTTAATCATTATTTCATTATTAACTGGAATTATTTTAGGAATAATTATATTATATTCATCACAAAAATATTTAAGTTTTGGTCAAGCATCAACCTCTTTATGATTTAATCATTTTTTAACCACAATTTATTTTATACCATTATCTTTTCTAATAAAAATATTTTTAAAAAATGATAAATTATGACAAGAAACATATGGACCAAAATACTGTTTTAATTATTATTCCAAATTATCTTATAACTCTGATATAATTATATCCCAATTAATATTTATTATTATAATAATAATAATATATCCTATTTTAATTTTATCAATTTAATTTATTAGCTTATTAGAGCACTTTACTGAAGATAAAGAGGTCTAAATATTTTCATCATGAAATAATGATGTGAATTTCACTAATTAATCCAAAACTTGAGTCGAAATCAAGCGCTTTAGCTATTAATCTTTAGTAGCTATTTGCTAATTTTGAAGTTAGAAGCTTCAATTAACTATTCTAGTATGAATAACATATTAATTGATTGCAAATCAATTTTAAACTAAAAAAAAAAAAAAAAAAAAATAATAATATCTTCTTTTCAGTAACAATGAAATGCGTTGCTTATAATCTATTGGCAGATTAGTGCACTAAGTTTAAGCCTTAGAAATGAAATTTAATCAATTTAAAGAACCATAATAATATTCATATAATAATCCTAAAATTAATATTATAAAAAATATATAAATAATTAATATTTTACTTTCATCTAATATTAAATAAGGAATAGGAATTAATAAAGCAATTTCAATATCAAAAATTAAAAATAAAATTGAGATTAAAAAAAACCGAAATGAAAAAAATATTCGAACTAAAGATTTAACATTAAATCCACATTCATAAGAAGAAAATGTTTCAGTATCTAATAATTTTTTATAAGAAATAATAAAAAATAATATTCTTACAATTAAAACTAATAATATGGATAATAATATTATCAAAAAATAAATTTTTTACCATTTGATTGGAAATCAAATATACTAATATACTAGATAATTTTTAAGTTCCTCATCAGTAAACAACAGAAAATAAAAATAATCATACTACATCTACAAAATGTCAATATCAAGCTGCACTTTCAAAACCGAAATGATGACTTCTTCTAAAATGTCTTTTAGTTAAACGCATTCATATTAAAAATAAAAATAATCTTCCTACAATTACATGAAATCCATGAAATCCTGTAGATATAAAAAATACAGACCCAAAAACTGAATCTGAAATTCTAAATTCTGCTATATAATATTCAAATCCTTGAAGTCTTAAAAAATATAAACCTAATACTCATGTTATTATTAACGAATAATTTGCTATTTTCCAATTTTCATTAAGAATAGATTGATGAGATCATGTAACTGAAACACCTGATGCTAATAAAATAATAGTATTTAATAAAGGAATTTGGAGTGGTCTAAATGCTTTAATTCCTTGAGGAGGTCATATAACACCTAATTCCACAGTAGGATTTAACCTAGAATGAAAAAAAGCTCAAAAAAAAGATAAAAAAAAAAATACTTCTCTTACAATAAATAAAATTATTCCTAATATTAATCCACTTAGTACATTTCTTGAATGATATCCTTGAAAAGTTCTTTCCCGAACAACATCACGCCATCATCCAAAAACTAATATTATTATTACTAAAAAAGATATTATTAATAAATCAAATTTTATAAATATAAATATTTTAATTATACCAATAACCCCAGATATTACTCCAATTCCTACTAATAAAGGTCATGGTGAAATAGTTACAATATGAAAAGGATGAAAAGTTTTTTCCAAAAATTAATAATATTCTAATGCATATAATAATACTAAAATTCTAAATACAAAACCTTGAATTACTGAAACACCAAATTCAAGAATTAATAAAATTCTTTGTAATATAATAGATATAGATAATCCTATAGCTCTTATTATTCTAATTCTAGCTAAAAGACTAATAATCAAATGACCAGCTATTATATTAGCAGCTAATCGAATTGATAAAGTAAATGGTCGTATTAAATGTCTAATTCTTTCAATTAATACTATTAATGGAGATAAATAAATTGGACTACCTTCTGGAACCAAATGGGCAGCACTATTTTTAAAATTTTTTAATCATCCTATTAAAAAAAAAGAAAACCAAAAAACAAATCCTAATCCTAAAGTAAAATAAGGATGAGCTGTTCTTGTAAATACAAAAGAAAATAAACCTAATAAATTTCTAATAATTAAATATATAAAAGTAACAGTACAAACAAAAACAATAGCTAATTTTCTAGATCTAGCAACTTCTGAAAATATTTTATCTACTTGAGATGAAAAATTTAAAAATATATTTTGTGCACCTCTTCGAATATAATAATATTTTAAAGGGAAAAAATATATTACTATTATAATAATAATTCAATTAATAGAAATTCCATAATAAGAAGATGGATCAAATACAGAAAATAAATTTATCAACATCATATATTTTCTCTATTTTTTATATTATTTATTAATATATTAATTTCAGTTTTCATCATTTTCTCCCTATAAATAATTCTAGCTCTTATGATAATAATTAATAATATTATTCTTGAAAAAATTCAATTTAAAGGTATTAATTGAGGAATTTTTTCATCTTTAGTTTGACAAACTAATATTTTTATAAACTAATTTATTCATAATTAATTTAAGAAACTAACACCTAAATTCGGTCACTATTCTATTTTAAGATCATCCTTGTAAAAATTTTATTCGAGGAATTACAGAAATTATAATTGGTATAAATCTATGATTTGCCCCACAAATTTCAGAACACTGACCTACAAATATTCCTACTCGATTAAATATAAATGATAATTGATTTAAACGTCCTGGAATAGCATCTACCTTAACACCTAATGACGGAATAGTTCATGAATGAATAACATCTATTCTAGATACAATTATTCGAATATCCGTATTATACGGAATTACTAATCTATTATCAACATTTAATAAACGAAATATATTTTCTTGATTAGAAGATATATATCTATCAAATGAATTAAATCCTAAATCTCTATATTCATATGATCAATACCATTGATGACCAATAACTTTAATAGTTATTTCTGGATACTCATATTCTTCTATTAAATAAAGCAAACGAATTGAAGGAAAAGCAATAAATAATAAAAAAATAGCAAGTAAAATAGTTCAAATTCTTTCTATTTCCTGACCCTCAAATAAACCTAAATTAAATATTTTATTAACACAAGATCTTATTAAAATATATCCTACCAAAATTATAATTATAATTATTACTATTATAGTATGATCATGAAAAAAAATTAACTGTTCTATTACAGTTGAAGAACTATTTTGAAAATATAAAGAACCTCATGTTGGCAAAAATTATTTAATTAATATGTTTAATTGACAAAAAGTATGATTCATTGGAGGAACATTACAAATTCATTCTAATGAAGACCTAACATAATAAATTCTTTGATTTGATATTTTAATTACTAGTCCTTCTCAAATTAAAATAATAAAAAATAAAACACCTAATAAAGATAATAAAGAGCCTAAAGAAGATAGTATATTTCAAAATACATAAGCATCAGGATAATCAGAGTATCGACGAGGTATTCCATTTAAACCTAAAAAATGCTGTGGAAAAAAAGTCAAATTTACTCCAATAAATATTACATAAAATTGCAACTTAGTTTTCTTACCATTTATAATTATCCCAAAAAATAAAGGAAATCAATATGTAATTCCAGCCAAAATAGCAAATACAGCACCTATTCTTAATACATAATGAAAATGTGCAACTACATAATACGTGTCATGAAGAACAATATCTAAAGAAGAATTAGATAATACTACTCCAGTAATTCCTCCTATAGTAAACAAAAAAATAAATCCTACACATCACAAAAAAGGACTTTCAAATTTAAAATAAGAACCTTGAATAGTTGCTATTCATCTAAAAACCTTAATTCCAGTAGGAACGGCAATAATTATTGTTGCCGCAGTAAAATAAGCTCGTGTATCTACGTCTATTCCTACTGAAAATATATGATGAGCCCATACAACAAATCCTATTCCACCAATTCCTACTATTGCATAAATTATTCCTAAATTTCCAAAAGGTTCCCGCTTTCCTACAGAAGAACTAATAATATGAGATACAATTCCAAATCCAGGTAAAATTACAATATATACTTCAGGATGTCCAAAAAATCAAAACAAATGTTGAAATAAAATAGGATCTCCTCCACCAGAAGGATCAAAAAAAGAAGTATTAAAATTTCGATCAGTTAATAATATAGTAATTGCACCTGCTAATACAGGTAAAGATAATAATAATAAAACCGCTGTAATTAATACAGATCATACAAATAAAGGAACCTTTTCTATAGTTATTTCATAAAATCGTATATTAATAATTGTTGAAATAAAATTAATAGCTCCTATAATTGAAGAAGCACCAGCTAAATGTAAAGAAAAAATAGCAAAATCTACAGATCTACCAGCATGACCTTCTAATCCGGCTAAAGGTGGATATACTGTTCATCCTGCCCCTACTCCTATTTCTACTAATGAAGAAATAATTAATAAAAATAATGAAGGTGGCAATAATCAAAATCTTAAATTATTTATTCGAGGGAATGCTATATCGGGAGCCCCTAATATTAAAGGTACTAATCAATTTCCAAATCCACCAATTAAAATTGGTATTACTATAAAAAAAATTATTACAAAAGCATGAGCAGTTACAATTACATTATATAATTGATCATCACCTATAAATCTTCCAGGTTGACCTAATTCAATTCGAATTAATACTCTTATAGCTATTCCTATCATTGCAGCCCATGCCCCAAAAATTAAATATAAAGTTCCAATATCTTTATGATTAGTTGAATATATTCATCGCAGTAATATAGTTTATAAAAATATTAAATTGCAAATTTAATGATTTCTTAAGAAATCATTAGATGATGAATTGTAAATTCATATTTGAAATTAGCTCTTTTAGCCTTGAAAACTAACAGAATTTATATCTCAATATTTTTTTAATATATAAATATTCATAAAATTACTCCTAAATTTAATCCTATTAAATAAAATATATCTAATCTTATAATATTATCATTATTTATTACATCTCATCTTAAAATATTTATTCTTCCTATTACTAATATATAAACAATACGAAAATATACATAAAATATTATTACAGATATAATGATTATTATGAATAATAATCTAAAATCCCATTCTATTAGATAATAGAATATTAATCATTTTAAATAAAATCCAAGAAGAGGAGGTATTCCACCTATTCTTAATATTCCTAAAGTAAAGCTTCATTTAGATCTAAATTTTCATAATATATTAATATTAATAATATTATCTTTATAAATTACTATTATAATACCAGAAATTAATAATATATATATTAATAAATATACTAATCACATTATATTCGCAATATAATTACATATTAAAATTCAACCAACATGATGAATAGATGAATATGCTATTAAACGTTTTATTTTATTTTGATTTATTGATCCTATTACACCAATAAAAATACTTATAAAAATAATTATTCAAAGAAATATTCTTACTATAAATGAAATTAATGCTAAAGGCAAAATTTTTTGAATAGTTATTAATAAAAAACATCTCCCTCAATTTAATTTTTCACATAAAGATGGGAATCAAAAAAAAAAAGGTCCAGCCCCAACTTTATAACTTAATACTCTTAATACAATATATTCAAAATAATAAAAATTATTATAAAATATTATTAACAAAATACCTGATCCTAATCTTTGAATAAAAAAATATTTTATACAAGATTCAATACCATTTGAACTACGTCTAAAAATTAAAGCAATAAATCTTACTATATTAATTTCCAAACCTACCCAAATTAAAATTCAATCATTACAACTAAATGTTATTATAATTCTTATAATATAAAATAATGAAAATATAATAACACTTTGTGCTATAATAATTCCATTTATGAGGTATGAACTCATTAGCTTTATTAGCTGACAATATT